GTTAGCTACCTCTCATTTTGTTCTAGGATTCTTTCTATTCGTGGGGCATTTGTGGCATGCGGGAAGGGCTCGTGCAGCTGCAGCGGGATTTGAAAAAGGAATCGATCGCGATTTTGAACCTGTTCTTTCCATGACTCCCCTTAATTGAGACAGGAGATCAAATACATGAAGTAGGAATCCATTTGATTCCATTATACATATTAGGATCGGGGCATACTAAAATTTTAAAAAGTATTTATTTTTCCTTTCTTTTTTTTTTTTTATTCATAGATTAGATTATATCTATTTCTATATTTATATTTCTTTCTATTTCTATATATATATATAAATATTTATTCTAAATAAAAAATAAAAAAAAGAAAATAAATTAAAATATTTATATTTAATTTATTTTTTACTTATTTTTTCTGGCTCGGCTAGGTGGGATAGCCGAGCCGTGCCTCTTTATAACATAACACAGGTCAGGCCAAATTAATAAAAAAACAAATTTATTCAACGAGTAAAAGGAGAGAGAGGGATTCGAACCCTCGATAGTTCTTTTTTCAGAACTATACCGGTTTTCAAGACCGGAGCTATCAACCACTCGGCCATCTCTCCGAGAGACAATCTCTTTTTTATTCCCCAAAAAGGAACATGGCCATATGAGTTGATACCATAACTATCTCTAAAAGCATCCAGCTAGATTTTGCTGTATCTATCTGTCTAGTTCTAGTATAGTATATATCTGTTTATATAGATAGATGTATGAGCCAGTATGCCCGTTTGTGAAGTAAATAAAAATTGCCTCTCGGCTCTACAAAAAAAAAAAAAATACTAAATTCTAAATTAAAGATGAAATTCGGAATAAGTTCGAAAGAATCAATATATTCATGGGCAAATCCCCCCACGATAGATTTTAGTACAATTTGGACTGAGAGGGGGATCAAATGGTATAGTTCAAGTTCATTTGTTGGTAGCTTGGAGGATTACAAGCATGACTATTGCTTTCCAATTGGCTGTTTTTGCATTAATTGCTACTTCATCCATTTTAGTAATTAGTGTACCCGTTGTATTTGCTTCTCCTGATGGTTGGTCAAGTAACAAAAATGTTGTATTTTCGGGTACATCATTATGGATTGGATTGGTCTTTCTAGTCGCTATCCTTAATTCTCTAATCTCTTGAACTTCCTCGTACAGAATCAAAAAAGTGACCCCTCCCCCGAAGGAATTCCGACTGTGAGACACATTAAAATTAAATATGAATCCCAAAAATAAAAAAAGAAATAAAGAAAAAAAGTTGGAGGGGGAGGGGTCACTTCTTGAATGAAAAAAAAAAAAAATGAATAATCTAATGTTAAATTAAAATAAAATAATTGGAATCCATTATATTATATGGCCCTGTACAAAATATGGCCCTGTACAAATATGATCCAGACACATGACACATATATATATATATATATATATGTATATATATATAATATATCATATATGTGTGAACATTATGATGTTCATATCAGAACGAAGAAATGCGGATATGGTCGAATGGTAAAATTTCTCTTTGCCAAGGAGAAGATGCGGGTTCGATTCCCGCTATCCGCCCAGGGTAAAATAATCTAATATGATAAATGATTCGGTATAGTTGACCACGATAATGTAGTGGTTCTATCTTCCCTCTTCTCTCCCACTATCCTTCTCTCCTACTATCCAAAAACAATTAACATTAACGGAATTACACCTAATGCCTAGCCTAAAAATGAATTTATGACAAACAAAAATGTAGCGGAGACAGGATTTGAACCCGTGACCTCAAGGTTATGAGCCTTGCGAGCTACCAAACTGCTCTACCCCGCACGAAAGACACGGGAACTAGTGGACCAAGAAGGATTGGGTTGCCCCTCTACCATAACCATAATAAATAGACTAACCCATTTTTACAGAATGGTAAAGGGGCCCCTCTATGATCTATGATCATAGAGACCCATAGAAATATGAAGAAGGAGTATTTTTACCCTTACCAACTTGATCTCGTTGCCCCCGGCAATAAACATGCATGAACCCTTTCGCGAAGTATGTGCCCGGATAGCCCAAAGTCCCGATAGTTACCTCTGGGCCTTCCGGTCGAAAAGCAACGTCGATGAAGGCGTATAGGTGCACTATTACGTGGCGGGGATTGCAATTTTCCATGAATTTCCCATTTGTCACTCAACGACGAAACTTTGCTTATTTCTTTTTTGGGGGATCGGCGAATCAAATGATATTTCTCTTTTAATTTCTGCCTTTTACTCTCCCTTTGAATCAAACTTTTCCTTGCCATAATTGTTCAGTTCCTATTTTATTATCAATGATACGGGTCGGATCCTAGATGTAGAAATATAAGAGGGTAGTGGTAGTCCCCCTTCTCCACCGAATCAAATGAGATTGTCGCCGATGGAGCACATTACAAGAAAAATGAATTAACCAAATTTGCCTGATGTAGAGGCAATCAAGAAGGCTGCATAAGTGAATATATAACCTACAG